TGCATTCTCCACTTTTTTTGGATCGAATAGACAAAACATTTTTTTTTTCGTTTTTTGATATATTTAAAATTAGGAATTGGTTAGGGAGAACCTCAGAATCTCAAATTTATTATTTTGAGCAAGAACATACAAAAGAAAGTGAAAAAACAAACAAAGAGAAAAACAAAGAGAAAGAAGAGGAAAATGAACGAATAGCAATATCAGAGGCTTGGGATAGCTTTCTATTTACTCAAGCAATAAGAGGTTTAATATTAGTAACCCAATCTTTTCTTAGAAAATATGTTCTATTTCCCGTATTAATAATAGCTAAAAATATTAGTCGTATGTTATTGTTTCAATTCCCCGAATGGTACGAGGATTGGAAGGAATGGAATGGAGAAATGCATGTTAAATGTACTTATAATGGTGTTCAATTATCAGAAACGGAATTTCCCCAAAATTGGTTAAGAGATGGTATTCAAATAAAGATTCTATTTCCTTTTTATCTGAAACCTTGGCAAAGATCTAAGGTACGATTTAATCATGGAGATCAGCAAAGGCAAAAAAAAGAGAAAAAAGATAACTTTTGTTTTTTAACAGTTTGGGGAAGAGAAGCAGAGCTACCTTTTGGGTCTCCCCGAAAACGACCTTCTTTCTTTGAACCCATTTTTAAAGAACTCGAAAAAAAAACGATAAAAGCGAACAAGAAAATTTTACAAGTTATAAGAGTTTTCAAAGAAAGAGGAAATGGGGTTCTAAAAGTTTCAAAAAAAAAAACAAGATGGTTCATCAAAATAATTCTATTTATGGACCTAATAATGAAAGAACTTGAAAAAGTAAAACCCATATTAAAATCGAGTAGGGTTAAAATATATGAACCAACTAAAAATAAAAATGGAAAAGATTCTAATATAAATTATAAGATTCTTCGCGAATCGATGATTGCAATTCAATTCCTGAATTGCGGAAATGCAAATTATTCACTCATCGAAACAAAAATGAAAGATCTTGCTAATAAGACAATCACAATTAGGAGTCAAATAAAAGGAATCACAAAAGACAAGAAAAAAATGGTTCTCACTTATGATGATAAAAGATCGGAATTACAGAAGGATATTTGGAAAATATTTAAAAGAAAAAATATCCGATTAATACGTAAATCGCATTATTTTATAAAATCTTTCATTGAAAAAATATACATGAATCTATTACTATGTATCATTAAGATTCCAAGTTTTAAATCAACAAACAAAATTTTAACTAAATACATTTATAATGATAAAACAAATCAAGAAGGAATTGAAAAGACAAATCAAAAAATAATGAACTTTATTTCGACTATAAAAAAGTCGTTTTATAATATTTTTTATAATACTAATTTTAGTATTAGCAACAAAAATTCTAATATTTATTGGGACTTATCTTCTTTGTCTCAAGCATATATATTTTACAAATTCTCGCAAAATCAATTATTTAACAAATATGCTTTGAAATCTGTACTTCAATATCATAATCATAACACCTATCCTTTTCTTACAGATATAATAAAGAATTATTGTACAACACAAGGAATATTTGGTTCCAAACCAAAGCATAAGAAAATACATAAGTATAGAATGAATAAATGGAAAATGTGGTTAAGGGGTCATTTTCAATATAATTTATCTCAGACTAAGTGGTCTTATTTAGTATCAAAAAAATGGCAAAATAGGGCTAACCAATGTCGTATAATTCAAAAAAAAGACTCAACGGAATCTGATTTATATAAAAAAGAAAAAGACCAATTAATTCATTACATGAAAGAAAATTACTATGCAGTAAATTCATTGATGAGTCAAAAAGAAAAATTGAAAAAAAATTTAGGATATGATATTTTATCATATAAATATATAAATTTTGAGGATAATAAAAACTCATATATTTATGAATCAACGTTACAATTACAAGAAGTGGAAAACAAAAAAATTTTATCTAATTTCAATACACTAAAACCCGAACCATTTTATGGATTGATAAGGATAGTTATTAATAATTATCTAGAAAAAAGATTTCTCATTGATACGGACAAAAATATGGATAGACTATTTTTAAATTATAAAATTCCCCATTTCTGTATTAGAAATAATATTGATATTGAGACCCGGGCCAATACGCCTATCAACACCAAGATTCATAAAAATACTCAAAATCAAAATTATCAAAAATTAAAAAAAAATTCCTTTTTTGATTGGATGGGAATGAATCAAGAAAAATTCTATCGTAGCATATCACATCTAGAACCTTGGTTTTTCCCAGAATTTTTACTACTTTTTAATGCGTATAAAATAAAACCGTGGATCATACCTACCAAATTACTTATTTTTAATTTTCATTTCTATGAAAATATTAGTATTAGTAAAAGTAAAAAGATCAATGTAAAAAAAAAAAATGAACAACAAGGTCAAGGAAATCTTGTATTAGATTTACGAAAACAAAATGAAAAAGATGTTGAGACAGATTATACAGGAACAGACATTAAAAAAGGTAGAAAAAAAAAACAATCTAAGAGCAAGAAAGAAGCAGAACTCAATTTCTTCTTGAAAAAATATTTTCTTTTTCAATTAAGATGGGATGATCTCTTGAATCAAAGAATGATCAATAATATAAAGGTATATTGTCTTCTACTTAGACTGATAGATCCAAAGGAAATAGCTATATCTTCAATTCAACGAGGAGAGATGCATCTAGATGTAATGTTGATTCAGAAAGATCTAACTCTTACAGAATTGGTAAAAAGAGGCATATTTATTGTCGAACCAATTCGTCTATCTATGAAAAGGGATGGAAAAGATATTATATATCAAACCATAGGTATTTCATTGGTTGATAAGACTAAACGCCAAACTGATGGAAAATCCATAATAAAAAAAGAATATGTTGATAAACAAAAATTTCATGAATCTGTTGCACAACACAGCAATATACTTATGACTAAAAACAAAAATTATTATGATTTCCTTGTTCCTGAAAATATTCTATCCCCCAGACGTCGTAGAGAATTGAGAATTTTCATTTGTTTTAATTCTCAGAATTGGAATATTATGGGTAGAAATCCAATATTCTGTAATCAAAACAACATAAACAACTGTGGACAATTTTTGAACAAGGAAAAACATCTTAATACATATACAAAGAAATTCATGAAATTCAAATTTTTTCTTTGGCCCAATTATCGATTAGAAGATTTAGCTTGTATGAATCGTTATTGGTTTGATACCAATAATGGCAGTAATTTCAGTATATCAAGAATACATATGTATCCGCGATTCAGAATTCTTTAAATTCTTTAATTATATTAATTAATAGTATATAATAAATATAAATATAACATAGTATATTTCCTCTATATCTTATATCTATTTTTCTTTATTGAAAAAACATTTTCTTTCCTGAATAGGAAAATCTTGAAAAAAAAATGGATCGTTCCTTTTTACCCAAATCAAATTTTCAATTTGATTTGGATAGAAAAAATTCTATATGAAGAAATGAGAAACTTTTTTTTACTAAATTTAAATAACTGCAAATAACACGTATAATAAATATTTTTATTTTTTCTGATCGGTAAAATTCGCGTAAAAGAAAAAAAAAAGAAGAAAATTTTGTTTTTATGGTTTCATTCATCTCGGCTATTCGACAAGAAAAAGAAAAAAACTGTGGATCTGTTGAATTTCAAGTATTTAGTTTCACTGATAAGATACAAAGACTTACTTCACATTTAAAATTACAGAAAAAAGATTTTTTATCACAAAGAGGTCTACGAAAAATTCTGGGAAAACGTCAACGGCTGTTGGATTATTTGTCAAAGAAAAATCGAGTACGTTATAAGAAATTGATTAACCAGTTGGGTCTTCGGGAGTCAAAAACTCGTTAATTTTAAGTTTAAGATTGGTTTGAATTTTTTCTTTAGTTATTAAATTTTTCATTTTGATCAACTTCATTTTGCTAAATTCATGGAATACTGAATTGAATTAAGGAAGAAAAGTTATGACTGTACCAACTACAAGAAAGGATCTCATGATAGTGAATATGGGTCCTCACCACCCATCAATGCATGGTGTTCTTCGACTAATTGTTACTCTCGATGGTGAAGATGTTATTGATTGTGAACCTATATTGGGTTATTTACATAGAGGGATGGAAAAAATAGCGGAAAATCGAACAATTATACAATATTTGCCTTATGTAACACGATGGGATTATTTAGCCACTATGTTCACAGAAGCAATAACAGTAAATGCACCAGAACGATTAGAAAGTGTTCAAGTACCTAAAAGAGCTAGTTACATTAGAATAATTATGCTAGAACTGAGTCGTATAGCTTCTCATTTATTATGGCTTGGACCTTTTATGGCAGATATCGGTGCACAGACTCCCTTTTTCTATATTTTCAGAGAAAGGGAATTGTTATATGATCTATTCGAAGCCGCTACAGGTATGCGAATGATGCATAATTATTTCCGTATTGGGGGAGTTGCTACCGATTTACCTTATGGCTGGATAGAGAAATGTTTGGATTTTTGCGATTATTCTTTAACAGGACTTGTTGAATATCAAAAACTTATTACGCGTAATCCTATTTTTTTGAAACGCGTTGAAGGAGTGGGCATTATTGGTGGCGAGGAGGCAATAAATTGGGGTTTATCAGGACCAATGTTACGGGCTTCTGGAATCCAATGGGATCTTCGTAAAGTTGATAGTTATGAGTGTTACAATAAATTTGATTGGGAAGTCCAATGGCAAAAAGAAGGAGATTCACTAGCTCGTTATTTAGTACGAATCGGTGAAATGAAGGAATCTATAAAAATTATTCAACAGGCTCTAGAAGGAATTCCTGGAGGACCTTATGAGAATTTAGAAGTCCGACGTTTTGATAAAGCAAAAAATTCCGAATGGAATAATTTTGAATATAGATTTATTACTAAAAAACTTTCACCCAATTTTGAATTGTCGAAGCAAGAACTTTATGTGAGAGTAGAAGCCCCAAAAGGAGAATTAGGAATTTATTTGATAGGAGATAGTAGTGTTTTTCCTTGGAGATGGAAAATTCGTCCACCCGGTTTTATCAATTTGCAAATTCTTCCTCAACTAGTTAAAAGAATGAAATTGGCAGATATCATGACGATATTAGGTAGTATAGATATCATTATGGGAGAAGTTGATCGTTGAAATGATAATTGATATGACAGAAGCGGAAATACAAGCTATAAATTCTTTTTCTAGATCGGAATCTTTAAAAGAAGTCTATGGACTCATATGGATCTTTGTTCTTATTTTCACCCTTATATTGGGAATAACAATAGGGGTACTAGTAATTGTGTGGTTAGAAAGAGAAATATCTGCAGCAATACAACAACGCATTGGGCCTGAATATGCCGGTCCATTGGGAATTCTTCAAGCTATAGCAGATGGAACCAAATTAATTTTTAAAGAAGATCTCCTCCCATCTAGAGGAGATATTCGTTTGTTCAGTGCGGGGCCGTCTATAGCGGTCATATCTGTTCTACTAAGTTATTTAGTAATTCCTTTTGGATATCACCTTGTTTTGTCCGATCTTAGTATAGGCGTTTTTTTATGGATCTCCATTTCAAGTATTGCCCCTATTGGACTTCTTATGTCAGGATATGGGTCGAATAATAAATATTCTTTTTCAGGTGGTCTACGGGCTGCTGCTCAATCTATCAGTTATGAAATACCATTAACTCTATGTGTGTTATCAATATCTCTACGTGTGATTCGGCGGAACATTATTATTTTCCCTCTTTTCTAGAACTAGAAATAGAATAAAGAAATTGAATATATTATATTCAATGGATATTTTCTTTTTTTATTTATCATTAGGGTTGATGAATTAAGCTAGATAGTTAGATGAGTAAAAGCAAACTGCTTATAAATTTGCAGTAAGAGGATTAAATCTCATTCCCTATGTACGAGAATAGAAACATAAGCAGTATAAACTGTTTACCCCAAGGTTAAGATTCTTTGACCAATTATCATATCTTGAAGCGGGTACAAAAGATCACCCGTATGGGGTTTCTACTACTGTCTTGTATTTATTACCATACTGGAGATCAATAAAAAATCAGTGGACAGTTAGGAACACCAAGGTACACAAAAGATTAGTAATGGAGATAATTTAAGATAAAAAAAAGGATTTTTTTGCATAAAGCTTTGGATAAAACGAATCATAATGAGGACTTTAAGTTGGTAGAAATGACCAAGTAGTACTTCTCCACGATTCCGATCTCGAGTATGCTCTTATTCACTGATTAAAGAAATAACTATAAAAAACGAATTAATCCTTATATATATATATATATATATTTTCAGAGTACCTCCTCTCCTCTGAGAAAGAAGAATAGGACAGGAGCAAAAGAAATAGAATGCAAAATATTGAATGGGAAAAATGAAACAAAAAAATACGATACAGGATATTTATTTCTTATTTCTTTTCCCCCTTCAATATTCATATCTACTATATACATACATGGAATTCTTAATCATAAATTTGGAATTTATGATCAATTCTTTCTAACTAATTCTTTCTTTAGAGTTATTAGTTATTGATAAAACCTAATTTATTGATATAACGAGTATTTTATTTAAGGATTAAGTTATTACCGAATAAAGAGAAATTTTAATTTTAATGGAAAAGATCAATTCGGAAGCGCTTTTTTATTCTAGCAGACGGAATTTCGTTGGTCTAATTTTGGACTTCCCGGTATTATAATTAGAATCTAAAAATTACAATAATACCAACCAAGTACTTACATTTATTTGTGACCATAGAGGAGCCGTATGAAGCTGAGGTCTCATGTACGGTTTTGAAATAGCGATATGAACAGTAATGCTATTATCGACTATGATTATCTAACAGTTCAAGTACAGTTGATATAGTTGAGTCACAGTCAAAATATGGTTTTTGGGGGTGGAATCTGTGGCGTCAGCCTATAGGGTTTGTTGTTTTTCTAATTTCTTCTCTAGCAGAATGTGAGAGATTACCTTTTGATTTACCAGAAGCAGAGGAGGAATTAGTAGCAGGTTATCAAACAGAATATTCGGGTATTAAATATGCTCTATTTTACCTTGCTTCTTACCTAAATTTATTAGTTTCTTCATTATTTATAATAGTTCTTTACTTAGGCGGGTGGAATTTCTCTATTCCGTATATATCTATTCCTGAATTTTTCGGAATAAATAAAATGACAGGAGTTTTTGGAATAACAATTGGTATATTTATTACATTAGCTAAAGCTTATTTGTTTTTGTTCATTCCTATCACAGCAAGATGGACTTTACCTAGACTGAGAATGGACCAACTTTTAAATTTTGGATGGAAATTTCTTTTACCTATTTCTCTGGGTAATCTATTATTGACAACTTCTTCCCAACTTATTTACCTATAAAGAATAGAATAAGATAATAATATTCTCTATTCATAACTGATCTTAAACAAGAGAAAGAAACATCAAATTATTAACGGAGATCCACAATATGTTCCCTATGGTGACCGGGTTTATAAATTTTGGTCAACAAACAATACGGGCGGCAAGGTACATTGGTCAAAGTTTCATAATTACCCTATCCCATACAAATCGTTTACCTGTAACTATTCAATATCCTTATGAAAAATTGATCACATCAGAACGTTTCCGCGGTCGAATTCATTTTGAATTTGATAAATGTATTGCTTGTGAGGTATGTGTTCGTGTATGTCCCATAGATCTACCCGTTGTTGATTGGAGGTTTAAAAGAGAGGTTAAAAAGAAACAATTGTTTAATTATAGTATTGATTTTGGAGTCTGTATATTTTGTGGTAATTGTGTCGAGTATTGTCCAACAAACTGTTTATCGATGACTGAAGAATATGAACTTTCAACTTATGATCGTCACGAATTAAATTATAATCAAATTGCATTAGGTCGGTTACCAATGTCAGTAATTGGAGATTACACAATTCAAACAATTATGAATTCCAGTCAAATCAAAATGGATAAAGATAAACCCCTTGATTCAAGAACGATTACTGATTACTAATATTTTTTTATATAAAGATAAACAGAAACAAGTCTTTTTTTTTTATGAGAACCTAAGAAACTTATCTTATTAACTATTGATTATTGAGAATCACTCTTTGATTTAAACTGTGAATATGTGTTTTCTTAATTATTTTAAAAGATTAAAAAATTAGAATCTCTAAAAGAAAAAAGAAAAGATTGGCCAATAATTTTAATAACTTTATCTATAACCACAGTAATCCATCCATATTAAGATTTAATTGCATTAAAAAAAAACTCATCATATATAAGAAAAAAAAATAAGGGGAACACCCTTCTCTTTCCTGGACTATTTAGTAAGGTCATGAAACATTTTGACTGATTTTTCTCTTATACATAATGAATTTACCTGGACCAATACATGATATACTTGTAGTATTTCTGGGATTATTTCTTATATTAGGAGGTCTAGGAGTAGTATTGTTTACTAATCCAATTTATTCCGCCTTTTCGTTGGGATCGGTTCTTGTTTGTATATCCTTATTCTATATTTCATCAAACTCCTTTTTTGTAGCTGCCGCCCAGCTTCTTATTTATGTGGGAGCCATAAATGTCTTAATCATATTTGCTGTTATGTTCGTGAATGGTTCAGAATATTCTAACGACTCCTATCTTTGGACTATTGGAGATGGAGTCACTTCACTGGTTTGTATAAGTATTCTTTTTTCACTAATTACTACTATCGCAGATACATCATGGTACGGAATTATTTGGACTACAAGATCAAATCAGATTATAGAGCAAGACTTTATAAATAACGTTCAACAAATTGGAATTCATTTATCAACAGATTTTTATCTTCCGTTTGAACTAATTTCTATAATTCTTTTAGTTTCTTTGATAGGCGCAATTACTATGGCTCGTCAATAATAAATAGTTTAGTTAGAATTAAAAAAATTTTTAGTTTAATCTACTGTCAATACTCCCTTTTTTATGTAATTGCTCGATTCTAGTCAATCAACTTGGTTGAATTTTTGTTCATATTGAAACGAATCGAGGTTGATCAGGAGTTAGTCAATGATGTTCGAACATGTACTTTTTTTGAGTGTCTATTTATTTGCAATCGGTATCTATGGATTGATCACAAGTCGAAACATGGTTAGAGCACTTATGTGTCTTGAACTTATACTAAATTCGGTTAATATTAATCTCGTACTATTTTCTGATATATTTGATAGTCGCCAATTAAAAGGCGAGATTTTCTCAATCTTTATTATAGCGATTGCAGCGGCGGAAGCTGCTATTGGGCTAGCTATTGTTTCATCGATCTATCGTAACAGAAAATCAACTCGTATTAATCAATCAAGTTTGTTGAAAAATTAGCCATAACTATAATATAAATAAATATAAATAGAATATATATATATATATATAGAAATTGTAGAAAAAACTTTCTATTCTATAAAATATCATTTCAGTGTCTTTTATATATTTATTTACAAATAATACTAATATGTATAGTAATATTTCAATATATATTTATATTGAAATATTGACGATCCATTAGTCAACGTGAAGTTGCACGTGTGATTCATGCGACTCATATGATCATGGTTGTTGAAAGATAAATCAAAGTCGCTTGGTCCCTTCTGATGAACAGATTTAAAAAAATTTTGATTCTTAAGATTTTTTTTGATAAATCATTGATTCATCTGGTTTCTATATATAAAGAAAATATATATAAATATATAAAAAATTATATAATTATAAATTTCTTATTTTTTTTTTTACTTTACCAGATCGAAAATTTTTTATGTTCAAAACTGGAATTTATAGACCCAATGTCACATTCAGTAAAAATTTATGATACATGTATAGGGTGCACTCAATGTGTACGAGCCTGCCCCACAGATGTATTGGAAATGATACCTTGGGACGGATGTAAAGCTAAGCAAATTGCTTCCGCGCCAAGAACGGAAGACTGTGTAGGTTGTAAAAGATGTGAATCCGCCTGTCCAACAGATTTTTTGAGTGTCCGTGTTTATTTATGGCATGAAACAACTCGCAGCATGGGTCTATCTTATTGATACGTTATAAGAAATTCCACTTGAATCATTTGATTCCTTTTTACCGACAAAAGCCCGTGCTCAAAAGAATATATTTTCTTGAGCACGGGCTTTTTGGTCAAAACGCATCTTGTCTTTATCACGAGTTATTTCCCTTGGTTAACAATACTTATAGTTTTGCCAATATTCGCGGGTTCCTCCATTTTCTTTCTCCCTCATAAGGGAAATAAGGTATTTAGATGGTATACTATTTGTATTTGTTTATTAGAACTCCTTATAACAACCTATGTCTTCTGTTATCATTTCCAATTAGACGATCCATTAATTCAATTAGAAGAGGATGCTAAATGGATAAATGTTTTCAATTTTCACTGGAGACTGGGAATCGACGGACTTTCCATAGGACCTATTTTACTAACAGGCTTTATCACTACTTTAGCTACTTTAGCAGCTTGGCCTGTTACTCGAAATTCACGATTATTCTATTTCCTGATGTTAGCAATGTACAGTGGTCAAATAGGATTATTTTCTTCTAGAGATCTTTTACTTTTTTTTATCATGTGGGAGTTAGAATTAATTCCTGTTTACTTACTTTTATCTATGTGGGGAGGAAAGAAACGTTTGTACTCGGCTACAAAGTTTATTTTGTACACTGCGGGGGGTTCCATTTTTCTCTTAATAGGAGTTCTAAGTATGGGTTTATATGGTTCCAATGAACCGACATTGGATTTTGACAGATTAGCTAATCAGTCATATCCTGTGACATTAGAAATAATATTCTATTTGGGCTTCCTTATTGCTTATGCTGTCAAATCACCGATTATACCCCTACATACATGGTTACCAGATACCCATGGAGAAGCACATTACAGTACATGTATGCTTCTCGCGGGAATCTTATTAAAAATGGGAGCATATGGATTGATTCGTATCAATATGGAATTATTACCACATGCTCACTCTATATTTTCTCCCTGGTTAGTGATAGTGGGGGCAATCCAAATAATTTATGCAGCTTCAACCTCGCTTGGTCAACGCAATCAAAAAAAAAGAATAGCCTATTCTTCTGTATCGCACATGGGTTTCACAATTATAGGAATTGGTTCTATAACCGACATGGGACTCAACGGAGCCATTTTACAAATACTATCTCATGGATTTATTGGTTCTGCACTTTTTTTCTTGGTAGGAATGAGTTGTGATAGAATACGTCTTGTTTATCTCGACGAAATGGGGGGAATATCCATTCCAATGCCAAAAATATTTACCATGTTTAGTAGTTTCTCGATGGCTTCTCTTGCATTGCCGGGAATGAGTGGTTTTGTTGCGGAATTAGTAGTATTTTTTGGACTAATTACCAGTCCAAAATATCTTTTAATGCCAAAAATATTAATTACCCTTGTAATGGCAATTGGAATGATATTAACTCCTATTTATTTGTTATCCATGTTACGGCAAATGTTCTATGGATACAATTTTTTCAATGTTCTAAACTCAAATTTCGTGGATTCTGGACCACGAGAACTATTTGTTTCAATCTGTATCCTTTTACCCGTAATAGGAATTGGTATTTATCCCGATTTTGTTCTTTCTTTATCAGTTGACAAGATACAAGCTATCCTATCTAATTATTTTCATAGATAGTTTTTTTTTTCTTAATGAGATAGAAAGTCTTATAATTTTTAATTATAATATTTTTGAAACTATTCTATTCGCTGTACAACGAAAAAAAAAAATAATAAAGTTAATTATATCCCAAGTTTTTAAGAACTGTTTGAATTAAGATTCAAACAGTTCTTAAAAACTCACACAAATTTTCATTATATATGTCTTACTTATTCCGCATGGAATTTCTACAATTTAATTAGATTTTATGTGAATGAACCATAACTATGTAGACCTATTCCTAATAGATTGATCCCAAAATAGCATATCCAAATTATAAGAAATCCTATAGAAGCTACAAGTGCCGAATTCGTACCGTGCAAACTTTGATTTGTTCTAGTATGTGAATAAATCGCGAATATGGTCCAAGTAATAAATGCCCAAGTTTCCTTGGGGTCCCAATTCCAATAAGACCCCCATGCTTCGTTAGCCCATACTGCTCCAGAAAGAATACCTATGGTTAAAAAGGTAAACCCTAAACTAATAACACGATAACTCCAATAATCCAAACGCTGAATTAATTGATATTTATAATAATTTGGAAATGAAAGAAAAGAAGTGCTTTTAACAACACTTCTTTTTTCGTTCAAGTATTCGATCTTCCTAAAGAAAAATGATTTAATTAATATTACTATTAATAAATTTTTACTTCCAAAAAAACTATCGATGTTTTTTCGAAATGTAATGACTAAAAAAGCAACTGATAATAACGAACCACATAAAAGAGCCGCATAGCTCAATAACATCATACTTACATGCATCATTAACCACTGAGATTGTAGAGCAGGTACTAATATTGCTGATTGATGCATTTTACTTGAAAGACCAGATGTAGCGAAACCTTGAGTAAAAATGGCACTTGGCGCGGTTATTGTGCTTAAATCATTTTTATGATTCCATAGCTTGGAAACCATATGAATAATGGAAAAACTCCACGAAAGGAAGATCAATGACTCGTATAAATTACTTAATGGAAAATGTCTCGAAGAAATCCAACGAATAACTAATAATCCTGTTAGAGAAAAAAAAGTAGCTAACATTCCTTTTTCCGACGAATGGCGTAATCCGATGATTTCGTGAACTGATAGAATCATCAAATGAATCACAATCACAATTGAAACGATCGAAAAAGAGAGATGAGTTAATATATGTTCTAAAGTCGCAAATATCATACATAAAAGGGGTCTCATTACAGAATTGAAATCGGGAATTAAATACATTATAAGATCCATTCTATTTCTTTTAGAGTATGCCGCCACTCGGACTCGAACCGAGATGCTCTAGCACTGCTTCCTAAGAGCAGCGTGTCTACCAATTTCACCATAGCGGCTTACTTGAAATAATAGTGGCTTACTTGAAATAATAATAGTCAATTCATGTTGAATCGTCTAGCTGTAGATTCTAGAATCCGACATAGTTATTCTTTAGGAATTTTTCTTTAGGAAATGGATGAATAAGGGTTCTTTTAAACTCTTTTGTTTAAACTAAAGTATTCTTTTCATTTTTAATAACACTTAGAAAACTTAGTAGAAAACTTAGAAAGATCTTTTTTATAAAAAAAAATATAAAATATATATAAATTAAATAAATAGGATGATTTTATACATATCAAAATTTAATTACTAAATTAAATAAATTAAATTAGAAATTAAAAGACTCGTTTTCGAAAAATATTATTTTTAGTCTACTTTTTAATGTATTTATTTAATTAATTATTCTAATTATTTAATTAATTATTCTAATTATATAGTAATTATATAGAAAATATATATATATATATATAATAATTTATATAATAATTATATTAATATTTTAATATTTGTTGTTTGTTATGTACATAATTTAAATATAGAATAATAATTAGTAAACAAAAAAAATTTCATTTGATCTTGAGATAGACATATAATAAAACAGTTTTAATATTCATTAAAATTTCATTTTATTTCTTTTCCTAATGGAAAAAAATTTCTACTGGGAAAAGAAATAAAATAATACTTAGAACCAAACTAGCAGACAGATAAGTTAATATTCGACATAAAATAGCTGCTAGTTCTAACTAATCTTGAGGAGGTAAATAAATACATAAGTTAATGAAAAATTTTTATATTCTATATATAGAAATAGAAAAGTTCTTTAAATCACAGATTTCAAATTATTCCAAGATTTTCTTATTTGTTTGCCGAACAAAAAAACTTTTTGAATTTACCGTAGAAACTGACTTTGCTAAAGAAAAGGCTTTTATTGCAACTAAATTTCCCTTTTTCTTCCAAATATTTCTACGAATACGTTTTTTTGATATAGAAGTACGTTTTTTTGGAACTGCCATAAAAAAAAAAGTGCTTCCTTTTTATTGTTGTATGTGAAAGACATGTATTGATCAATATGGATCGTTTTTTTTTTTCTTTAGTTTTAGTCATTTTTTATATTATATTTAATTTAATTTCGTCGATAGTCCTTTTTTTTAAACAAAACAAATATATTGTTTATATATACATGTGTGTTACATATATAATAAACTAGGAAAAAATAGAAGAAAAGAAAGAAAAATTTTTAAAGGAATTTTCTAGTAGTTAATATGTTAAACAAGACATTCCGTTAGCTAAGAAAAGGAACTTTGATTTTACGTTTTTTTTTTTTTTTATTAAGTTCTAGAATATAAGAAGTAAGGATTTTTATAAGATTTCTGATATTTTCTTATCTTATTGGATTTCAATCCAATCAATCAATTTCATAAAAAATCGAAATTAAAAAATAAAAAAAAAATTACTAGAAGAATTAGTTGATTTATTGATGAAAACTATATATCCATATCCATATTCTACTGATATTGGTATAGTTATTTTTGCTTACTTTTCTTACTTTTTCTTTGCTTACTATAGTATAGGATATGGTTATATATTACTAGAATATAATTCTAGTCTAGTTATTAATTAATTTTTTTACTATCATATTCTCCTTCTCTTTTTTTTATAAAAAATATTTTTCTACTTCAAAAAAAAAAAAATGAATATGATAGTAAAAAAATTAATTAATAAATAAAAAATGACTCTATATCGAGCTATTTGGACAAAGCATTTAAGCAACAATTTATACCTTTTTCAAATTTTTGAAATATCTGAAAAAGGTAAGAAAAATATAAAATAAGAATATTTAAGGTTTCATATCTTTTTTTTTTCATTTTTTTATTGTTTTCTTCAAAAGCAATAAAAATTGGTGAATCGGAAACAATTATAAGAAAAAAACTAAAATTTTTGTTTTTTATGGAACATACATATAAATATGCATGGATAATACCTTTTCTTCCATTTCCTATTACTATGTTAATAGGATTTGGACTTCTACTTATTCCTGCAGCAACAAAAAATATTCGACGTATGTGGGCTTTTCCGAGTGTTTTGATGCTAACTATAGCTATGGTATTTTCTGTTAATCTTTCTATTCAGCAAATAAACGGAAATTTTATCTATCAATATCTATGGTCTTGGACTGTGAATAATGATTTTTCTTTAGAGTTCGGACACTTGATTGATCCGCTTACTTCTATTATGCCAATATTAATTACTACTGTTGGAATCATGGTTCTTATTTATAGTGATAATTATATGTCTCATGATCGAGGATATTTGAGATTTTTCGCTTGTATGAGTTTTTTCAATACTTCCATGTTGGGATTAGTTACTAGTTCTAATTTAATACAAATTTATATTTTTTGGGAACTTGTAGGAATGTGTTCCTATTTATTAATAGGTTTTTGGTTCACACGACCAATTGCAGCAAGTGCTTGTCAAAAAGCTTTTGTAACCAATCGTATAGGGGATTTTGGTTTATTATTAGGAATTTTAGGATTTTATTGGATAACGGGTAGTTTAGAATTTCGAGATTTGTTCGAAATAGTTACTCAATTAATTAATAATAATGGAGTAAATTCTTTATTTATTACTCTTTGTGCTTCTTTTTTATTCCTCGGCGCAGTTGCCAAATCCGCACAATTTCCCCTTCACATATGGTTACCTGATGCTATGGAAGGACCCACTCCCATTTCGGCTCTTATACATGCTGCTACTATGGTAGCAGCAGGAATTTTTCTTGTAGCTCGTCTTCTTCCTCTTTTCATAGTCATACCTTACATAATGAATCTTATTTCCTTAATAGGTGTAATAACAGTATTATTAGGAGCTACTTTGGCTCTTGCTCAAAGAGATATTAAAAGAAGTTTAGCCTATTCTACCATGTCTCAATTGGGTTATATTATATTAGCTCTGGGTATAGGTTCTTATAAGGCTGCTTTATTCCATTTGATCACTCATGCCTATTCGAAAGCTTTATTGTTTTTAGGATCTGGATCCATTATTCATTCAATGGAATCCATTGTTGGATTTTCACCAGAAAAAAGTCAAAATATGGTTCTTATGGGAGGGTTAACAAAATATATTCCAATTACAAGAATTACTTTTTTATTAGGTACACTTTCTCTTTGTGGTATTCCACCTCTTGCTTGTTTTTGGTCGAAAGACGAAATTCTTAATGATAGTTGGTTGTATTCACCAATTTTCGCAATAATCGCTTCATTTACAGCAGGATTCACTGCATTTTATATGTTTCGAATGTATTTACTTACCTTTGATGGACATTTGCGTATTCATTTTCAAAATTACAGTAGCGCTAAAAATAGTTCTTTCTATTCAATATCTTTATGGGGAAAAGAAGTACCCAAAGAAATAAAAAAAAAAGTACTGTTTTCAACAATGAATACTAAGGTTTATTTTTTGTCAAAAAATACATATCAAATTGAAAATGTTTTTCAAAATAGAGTACGATACTTTAGTACTTACTTTAGAAATAAATATACTTACACCTATCCTCACGAGTCGGACAATACTATGTTATTTCCCATGCTTATATTGGTATTATTTACTTTATTGATTGGATCAATCGGAATTCATTTTGGTGGACTAGATCCTGATCTATTGTCAAAGTGGTTAACTCCATCTACAAAATTTTTCCATCAAAATGAGCCTTCGTATTTTTATGATTTTTTAAAAAATGCAGTTTTTTCAGTAAGTATAGCCTTTTTTGGATTATTTATAGCATCCATTTTATATGGATCTGTTTATTCATCTATACAGAATTTGAGTTTAGTCAATTCATTTGTGAAGAAGAGCCGCACGATAATTTTATTCGACTTAATAAAAAATGTGATATATAACTGGTCATATAATCGTGGTTATATAGATATTTTTTATACTAAGATTTTTACTGGAAATGTAAGAGAATTAGTTAAACTAGTTCAGTTTTTTGATAGACATGTAATTGATGGAATGATAAATGGGATTGGTGTTATTAGTTTCTTTATAGGTGAAGGGATAAAATATATGGGAGGTGGGCGAATTTCGTCTTATCTATTCTTGTATTTTTCTTTTGTATTCATTTTTTTATTACTTATTTTTTATTACTTTATTTTTTATTACTTATTTATATAAATAAATATTTATATAAATAATAAACTTGGCGGATATGTAAAAGAGATTAGATTTTTTCCTTTATTTGGGCATATATAAAAAAAATATTGTGCCATTTCATTTCGTATAGCATTTTCAAACCTATCATTTGTTAAATATCTCAATGGGCGGTTCCATCGTTTATAATCGAAAAGAAAAGTTACAATAGGTTTTTCAAACCAAAAATAAGTTTTCTCTTCTTTAAGTTTTCCCAATTCCCAATTATCTTGATGGATATCAAGATAAGAATCTTCGTAAA